ATACTGATACAGAAGATCAGATAAAGGAAATAATTTTGCCAAGTTATTCATACCAATCGGACTTTCGGCGAGGACTAATTAAAGGTGCTATGCGCGCTCAAAGGCGTAAAACTTTCATTTTTGGACTGTTTCAAGTAAAGGCGCACTCTCCCCTTTTTTTGGATAGAGTCAAAAGACTCCCCCGACTACCGTTTGATATATCCAAATTTTTTAAAGTTTTTTTTACAAATTGGACAGACAAGGGGATAGAATCCAAAATTGTGGAGTATATAGACGTGGAGTATATAGACGAAGAAGGAAAAAAAAAAAAAAATGAAAATAGTCTAAACGAGGAAGAAAGGCGGATGGAGATATCTGAGGGATGGGATAATATCATATGTGGGCACATAATAAGGGGATCCGCGTTAATAACTCAATCTATTCTTAGAAAAAATATTGTATTGCCTTCATTGATAATAGCAAAAAATATTGGACGTATATTATTATTTCAATCTCCTGAATGGTTTGAGGATATACAGGAATGGGAGCGCGAAATGCATGTTAAATGTACCCATAATGGTATCCAAGTAGCGGAAACAGAATTTCCAATAAATGGGTGGAGAGAGGGTATTCAGATAAAAATCTTATTTCCTTTCTACCTGAAACCTTGGCACATACGACCCTCTGATAGAAATCTAATCGAAGAGGAAAACCAAAAAGATGAGTTTTGTTTTTTAACAGTTTGGGGACGGGAAACTAACCTTCCTTTTGGTTCTCCCAGAATTAGAAAAGGAGATTCTTTTTTTGACCCCATTTTTAAGGAACTACAACCAAAAATAGAAAAATTAAAAAGGGCGTATTTAGATTTCTATTTATATTTATTAGGAAAAACCAAATTAGTTTTAAAAGAAACAAAAAAATTCATTATTGACATTATTGAAAGGTTAGTATTTATAACAAGAATACTAAAACAAAAAGTACTCTCAAAATTCAACCTAATTTTTAGATTAATAAAAGTATCAGACTCGAATGAAATTAAAAACGAAAAAGATTCTAGAAGCAGCAATCAAATAATTCATGAATCAGTTAGTCAATTTCAATCTCAAAATTGGAAAAATTATGCACTAATAAAAAGGGAGGATCTAACAGGTAGAACAAGGACAATTAAAAATAAAATAGAAAGAATTAAAAAAGAAAAAAAAAAAATAACCCCATCCGGCGTATATATTAATCCTACCGAAAAAGGGTATAATGCTAAAAGATTCGAATGGACAACAAATATTTGGCAAATATTAAAAAGAAGAACTGTCCGATTAATTTCTCAATTAGATTGTTTTATAAAAATTTTCCTTGAAAAAGTATACATAGATATTTTTTTAGCTATTATTAATATTACCAGACTCAATATACAATTTCTTTTTGAATCGATAAAAAAAATGCCGGATAAGCCCATTAATGAAACAAAAGAAGAAAGGCTTAATAGAAAAAATAAAAATATAATTAACTTTATTTCAATTAATATTCTTAGAAATAGGAAAAATTTACATAGTTTTGGGGACTTATCCTATTTGTCACAAGCATATGTATTTTTTAAATTATCACAAACCCAAGTTAGTAACAAATTAAGATCTGTTTTTCAATATAATGGAATGTCTTTTTTTATTAAGGATGAAATAAAAGATTCCTTTGAAACACAAGGAATACTTGATTCTAAATTAAGTCATAAGAAACGCCCGGATAATAAATGGAAAAACTGGATAAGGGGACATTATCAATACAATTTGTCTCGTCTTAAAAGGTTTAGAAGGTGGAAAAAGATGAGAAATTTCATTAATCTACGTTATAGAAAAAAAAAAAAAAAAACCAAGCGGGATTCATATGAAAAAGTTCAGTCCATAAAGGGAGGTAATTCTAGGAATTCTAAAGTAGATTACTTAGTGAATCAAACAGTGAATCAAACAGACAATTTTCAAAAAAGCTCTAAATATGATCTGTTATCATATAAATATATTAATTTTAATTATGAAAATAAGGGGGACTCGCCTATTTCTAAATCAAGCTCGCAAGTCCAATTAAAAAAGAACGAAGATATTTCTTATAAATCCAACACTCATAAAGAGAATTTTTCTGATATATATATATGGAGAAGTTTCCCTATTCCTATTAAGAATTATGAAAATTTTAATTATAGACAAAAAGATCGCGATAGAAAATATTTGGATTTGAATTTTAATTTTCCAAATCCAAATTGGGATCTTAGACAACAACTTATTATTGAGTCCTACATCAGAATGGATATCACGAGTAATGAAAATACTCATATTGATACTAACAATTATCAATATCCAATTTTTTCAAAAATTGATAAAAAAAAGCTTGTTTATCTTAAAATTCCGCAAAAGCTTCAAACCAATTTACCAAAACCCCGAAAAGGTTTTTTGGATTGGATGGGAATGAATGAAGAAATACTAAAACGTCCCATCTCACACCTGGGACTTTTTTCCTTCCCAGAATTTGTCCTACGCTATAGTCTATATAAACTAAAACCGTGGGTTATACCAAGTAAAATCCTTCTTTTAAATTTGAATCTAAATGAAAATGATCTTAGTGAAAAGAAAAACATCGAAGGAAACCAAAAACAAAAAGGGGAATCCGTTTCAAATAAAGAAATAAAGAATCAAAATCGAAATCAAAAAGATCAAAAAGAAAAAGAATCGGTCGAAAGCAAAAGAGATCTTAGATCAAATGTACAAAAACAAGGGAATGCTGAATCTGTTCCTTCAACAAACCACGAAAAAGATATTGAAGACCCTTCCCCCCAAAAAATGAAAAAGAGAAAGAAAAGTAAGCTAGAAAAAGAAATAGATTTACTCCTAAAACGTTTTTTAGTTTTTCAAATTAACTCGCGCAGTACTTTGGCTAAAAAAATTATGAATAATATAAAAATATATGGTTTCCTGCTTGGACTGCCAAATCCACGAGAAATTACTATATCCTCGATTCGAGGAGGAGAAATGAGTTTGGATTTAATGTGTATGCGGAAGGATGTAAAGCTTATAGAATGGATCAAAAGCGCGTTCTTTCTTATCGAACCCACACGCCTGTCTGTAAAAAATGATGCACAATTTATTATGTATCAAACCTTAGGTATTTTGTTGGTTCATAAGATTAAGCACCAAATTAATCAAGGATATAGAAAACAACCCTATGTTGATAAGAATGGTTTTGATTTACTTGTTCCCGAAACCATTTTATCGCATAGACGTCGTAGAGAGTTGAGAATTCTAATTTCTTTCAATTCAAAGACTTGGAATAAAAATCCAATATCTTCGACTGAGAACAATTGTAGTCAATCTTTGGATTTGGATAAAGAGAACCCTCTTAATCTTAATAAAGATAAGAATGAATTAATTAATTTCAAATTTTTTCTTTGGCCTAATTATCGATTAGAAGATTTAGCTTGTATGAATCGCTATTGGTTTGATACAAATAACGGCAGTCGTTTCAGTATGTTAAGGATACAGATGTATCCGCGGTTGAAAAGTCGTTGATAGCCCATTTTTCCTATATATGCTATACCCTACGGGGTATATGAAAGTAAAGAGATTGACACGCCCCACCTTCCATGCCATTCTAATATATAATACGAAGACTAAAACCGATGAGGTATCAATTAGGCCTACAAATCAATTAACAAAATCTTCTTCATTTTAGGCCTAAATTATGCCATGCAAAAATGAACCCCCTTCCTTCTTTCTTCTTTTTTTCTTTTTCAGAATAAATTAAATTGAAACCTGGATGGATTAATATGACCTGGGTGGATTAATATGAGTTGATAAAATTAGGAGTTCATAAAAAAATTCAGATTATTGTATATAACACATTAAAATTACTATCATTATTATTACTCATCGATAAAATCCGTATCTGTAAAAGTGGAAGAGGGAAAATCTTTTATGGTAAAAAGTGCATTCATTTCGGTTATTTCTGAAAAAGAAAGAAGGGGGTCGGTTGAATTTCAAGTATTCCGTTTTACCAATAAGATACGGAGACTTACTTCACATTTGGAAGTGCATAAAAAAGACTATTTATCTCAGAGAGGTTTGCGAAAAATTTTAGGAAAACGTCAACGGCTGTTGGCTTATTTGGCAAAAAAAAATAGAGCACGTTATAAAGAATTAATTGGTCAGTTGAGTATTCGAGAGGCAAAAACTCGTTAATTGGAAGAATCATTTTAAGTACTTTTTCCTATTTGGTATTTGGATAAACTTCTTTTCACTTTCAGCAATTCATGGAAAAATGAATGGGTAAAAAACTTATGACTGTACCAGCTACAAGAAAAGACCTTATGGTAGTCAATATGGGGCCTCACCACCCATCAATGCATGGTGTTCTTCGACTCATCGTTACTCTAGATGGTGAAGATGTTATTGACTGTGAGCCTATATTAGGTTATTTACACAGGGGGATGGAGAAAATTGCGGAAAATCGAACAATTATCCAATATTTGCCCTATGTGACGCGTTGGGATTATTTAGCTACTATGTTCACGGAAGCAATAACTGTAAATGGGCCCGAACTATTAGGAAATATTCAAGTACCTAAAAGAGCTAGTTATATCAGAGTCATTATGTTGGAGTTGAGTCGTATAGCGTCCCATTTGTTATGGCTTGGCCCTTTTATGGCAGATATTGGTGCACAGACCCCCTTCTTCTATATTTTTCGAGAAAGGGAATTGATATATGACTTATTCGAAGCAGCTACTGGTATGCGAATGATGCATAATTATTTTCGTATCGGAGGAATAGCTGCTGATCTACCTTATGGCTGGATAGAAAAATGTTTGGATTTTTGTGATTACTTTTCAACGGGGGTTGCTGAATATAAAAAGCTTATTACACGGAATCCTATTTTTTTAGAACGGGTCGAAGGCGTGGGCGTTATTCGCGGAGAAGAAGCACTAAATTGGGGTTTATCGGGCCCAATGCTACGGGCGTCCGGAATCCAATGGGACCTTCGTAAAGTTGATCATTACGAGTGTTACGATGAATTTGATTGGGAAGTTCAATGGCAAAAAGAAGGAGATTCGTTAGCTCGTTATTTAGTACGAATCGGTGAAATGACAGAATCAATAAAAATTATACAGCAGGCTCTGGAAGGAATTCCAGGAGGGCCCTACGAGAATTTAGAAATACGACGTTTTGATAGAGTAAAAGATTCCGAATGGAATGATTTTGACTATCGATTTATTAGTAAAAAACCTTCTCCAACCTTTGAATTGGCAAAACAAGAACTTTATGTGAGAGTTGAAGCCCCAAAGGGGGAATTGGGAATTTTTCTGATAGGAGATCTGAGTGTTTTTCCTTGGAGATGGAAAATTCGCCCGCCGGGTTTTATCAATTTGCAAATTCTTCCTCAGTTAGTTAAAAGAATGAAATTGGCTGATATTATGACGATATTAGGTAGCATAGATATCATTATGGGAGAAGTTGATCGTTAAAAATGATAATGGATACAACCGAAATACAAGCTATCAATTCGTTTTCCAGATTAGAATCCTTAAAAGAGGCCTATGGGATTATATGGCTACTTGTCCCGATTTTTACTCTTGTATTAGGAATCACAATAGGTGTACTCGTAATTGTTTGGTTAGAAAGAGAAATATCTGCAGGGATACAACAACGTATTGGACCTGAATACGCTGGTCCCTTAGGAATTCTTCAAGCTCTAGCAGATGGTACAAAACTACTTTTCAAAGAGAACCTTATTCCATCTAGAGGAGATGGTCGTTTATTTAGTATCGGACCATCCGTCGCAGTGATATCGATTTTACTAAGTTATTCAGTAATTCCTTTTGGATACCACCTTATTCTAGCCGATCTTGGTATTGGTGTTTTTTTATGGATCGCTATTTCAAGTATTGCTCCCGTTGGACTTCTTATGTCGGGATATGGATCAAATAATAAATATTCCTTTTTAGGTGGTTTACGCGCTGCTGCTCAATCAATTAGTTATGAAATACCATTAACTTTATGTGTATTATCAATATCTCTACGTGTGATTCGGTGTCGTCTAATTAGGTGAAATACTCAATTGTTCCTAGTTCTTTTCTTTCTAATTTCTGAGAAGAGGGTCAAGGTTAAATAATTTTTTCATCTTTTTTAGGCATCATTTGGGTTGATGAACTAAAGCAGATAGTTATATGAGTGAAAGAAAACGGCTTGCAAATTTGCAGTAAAAAGATTAAGTCTCATTTCCGAATTAATTATTAATTAAAACTAAATAAAAGCAGGAGAGGCCGGTTGCCCCAAGATTGGTTGCTTAGTTATCATCACTTGAAGCGGGTTTAAATGGGAGGTTGAACAAAATTGAGTGGATGGTTAGAAAGACCAAAATACACAAAGGATTAGTAATGGATATTCTCTAAATAATTTAAGAGGATATTTCTGCCCATAAACGGAATTCGAATTGGGACTTTAAGTTAGTAGAAACGATCAAGAAGTACTACCCACGATTCCGACCTAGAGTATGTTCCTATCCACCAAGTAAGTAAATAACTATCAAGAACGAAGTAATCTTTTATTTGGAGTAAAATCCCTTTTATGAGAAAGGAGAATAGGAACGAAATAAAATAGAATAAAAAAATAACGAAATAAAATAGAATAAAATAATTAAAAAAATCCTTTTCTTCTATCTTTTCGTTAGTTAGAAAGAGAGAACTCTTGGTATGATTCATAAATTAATGGAATGTTGAATTCTTTTTCGTAATTGAAAAAAATAGGTTGAAATACCTATATGATGTTGTTACAAAAAGGTTTTTATTCAAGGATTAAGTTATTGATTAACAAACAAAAATGACATTCCTAAAAATAAAAGATGAGATTAATTCAGAAGCACCTTTTTTTAATATATATAATATATATTAAATATATATATTATATTTAATATATTTTAAATAAAAAATATAGCAAACAGAATTCCGTTGGTCTAATTTGGGGAACTTGGGATAAGTTTTGACTCTATCCTACAAAACAAAAAAAAAATATAAAGATAAAGATACATAATAATTAAATGTCCTTAGATTTATTTGTGACCCTTGAGGAGCCGTATGAGGTGAAAATCTCACGTACGGTTCTGTAATAGTGGTAAGAACAGCGATGTTCTAATCAACTATGATTATCTAACAGTTCAAGTACAGTTGATATAGTTGAAGCGCAGTCAAAATACGGCTTTTGGGGGTGGAATTTGTGGCGTCAACCTATAGGGTTTCTCATTTTTCTAATTTCTTCTCTAGCTGAGTGTGAGAGATTACCTTTTGATTTACCAGAAGCAGAAGAAGAATTAGTAGCAGGTTATCAAACCGAATATTCAGGTATCAAATTTGGTTTATTTTACGTTGCTTCATATCTGAATCTACTAGTTTCTTCGTTATTTGTAACAGTTCTTTACTTAGGAGGTTGGAATCTTTCTATTCCATACCTATTCGGTCCTAAAATTTTTGACATAAATATAAATAAAGTAGGTAAAGTTTTTGGAACAATAATCAGCATCTTTATTACATTAGCTAAAACTTATTTGTTCTTGTTCATTCCTATTGCAACAAGATGGGCTTTACCAAGGTTGAGAATAGACCAACTATTAAATCTTGGATGGAAATTTCTTTTACCTATTTCTCTAGGTAATCTATTATTAACAACTTCGTCCCAACTTCTTTCACTGTAAACAATTACAATATTCTATATTCACCATTTATCTCAAACAAGAGAAAGAAACAAGTCTACAATTTTTTTCTTTATACACATTCACGATATGTTTCCTATGCTAACTGAATTCACAAATTATGGTCAACAAACAATACGAGCTGCCAGATACATCGGTCAAGGTTTCGCGATTACCCTGTCTCACGCGAATCGTTTACCTATAACTATTCAATATCCCTACGAAAAACTAATCACGTCGGAACGTTTCCGGGGCCGAATTCACTTTGAATTTGATAAATGCATTGCTTGTGAAGTATGCGTTCGTGTATGTCCTATAGATCTACCCGTTGTAGATTGGAAATTGGAAAGTGATATTCGAAAGAAACGATTGTTTAATTACAGTATTGATTTTGGAATCTGTATATTTTGTGGTAATTGCGTTGAGTATTGTCCAACAAATTGTTTATCAATGACTGAAGAATATGAACTTTCGAGTTATGATCGTCACGAATTGAATTATAATCAAATTGCTTTGGGTCGGTTACCAACGTCAGTAATTGATGATTACACAATTCGCACAATTTCGAATTCGTCTCCAATATAAATCAAATATAAAATAGTTAAACTTAAACCTCTCAATTCAAAAAAATCCCCAATTAACAATTCAATTTCAAAATTAATTATTTATGATTTAATCAATAATAGTTAATTATTAATAATAATAATAATATTAATAATAAAAAAAAAAATAACTGAAATTAACTATTAAGGTTTAGGTTGGATCTATAAAATAAGGCTTTTCAAAAATAGTTTAAACTTGTCATTTAATTTTTATTCAAAATGTATTTCTATATTTATAGTTCTATATTTATAGAAATATTTATATTAGAGTAATATATATATGAGTAATATATATATATTTTTTCAAACTTTTTTCCAGATATTGAATGATTAGGGCTAATAATACTATATATATCAACCCGCCCGCACCTGTTCAAATTTTATTTATTTAATTAAGTTTAAGTTAAGAAGTATCAGAAAGATAAAAAAAGGGAGTTACTTCTTTTTTCCTGGTCAGGTCAATAAAATCATGAAATATTTCGATTTTTTTTATGGATTTACCCGGGCCAATGCATGATTTTCTTTTAGTCTTTCTGGGATCGGGTCTGATATTAGGAAGTCTAGGAGTAGTATTACTTCCCAATCCAATTTTTTCTGCCTTTTCGTTAGGATTGGTTCTTGTTTGTATATCCTTATTCTATATTCTATTGAGTTCTTATTTTGTAGCTGCCGCGCAACTACTTATTTACGTAGGGGCTGTAAATGTTTTAATTCTTTTTGCTGTGATGTTCATGAGTGATTCAGAATATTACAAAGATTCTCGCCTCTGGACTGTTGGGGATGGGGTTACTTCGGTGGTTTGTACAAGTCTTTTTATTTCACTAATTACTACTATTCCAGATACGTCATGGTACGGGATTATTTGGACTACAAGATCAAACCAGGTTCTAGAACAAGATTTGATAAGCAATAGTCAACAAATTGGAATTCATTTATCAACGGATTTTTTTCTTCCATTTGAACTCATTTCACTAATTCTTTTAGTTGCTTTAATAGGTGCAATTGCTGTAGCTCGTCAATAAAAAATCAGCAATTAAAATATTCCATGCTTGTTATATGTGATTCAATCAAATCAATTGAATTGTTATTTAGATTGAAATGAATGAGATTACTAAGGAGTTGCTTAATGATGCTCGAACATGTACTTGTTTTGAGTGCCTATTTATTTTCTATGGGTATCTATGGATTGATCACAAGTCGAAATATGGTTAGAGCCCTTATGTGTCTTGAACTTATATTGAATGCAGTTAATATCAATTTTGTAACATTTTCCGATTTTTTTGATAATCGTCAATTAAGGGGAGAAATTTTCTCAATTTTTGTTATAGCCATTGCAGCCGCTGAAGCAGCCATAGGGCTGGCTATTGTTTCATCAATTTATCGTAATCGAAAATCAACTCGTATTAACCAATCGAATTTGTTGAATAAGTAGTATTAATCAGAAGAATTCGAATATTCGTAAAGAAATTAAAATTTAAGGTATAATCTTCTCTGCAAAGGAAACATAAACAGAAGAAATCAAAGTATTTTGGCCCTTTCTTTTATAATAAAGCAGTCCAGAAGTAAGTTGATTAGAAAAATTCTGATAACTTGTTGATTTACCTGGTATCTAAATTCTAAATATAGGATTTGTTTAGAAGCTTACTAGGTCGAAAATTTATAACGTTTAAAAATGTATAGATCCAATGTCACATTCAGTAAAGATTTATGATACATGTATAGGATGTACTCAATGTGTCCGAGCCTGCCCCACCGATGTATTAGAAATGATACCTTGGGACGGCTGTAAAGCTAAACAAATTGCTTCGGCTCCAAGAACGGAAGACTGCGTTGGTTGTAAAAGATGTGAATCCGCCTGTCCAACGGATTTCTTGAGTGTTCGGGTTTATTTAGGGGCTGAAACAACTCGCAGTATGGGTCTAGCTTATTGATACGTTCCAATAAACTCTACTTGAATCCATTTTATTTATTTTTTTTTTACCGACAAGACCCGTGCTCAAGATATTTTTATTTTTGAGCACGGGTCTTTCTGGTCCAAGCGCATCTTGTCTTTACCACGAATTTTTTTCCTTGGTTAACAATAATTGTAGTTTTTCCAATATCTGCGGGTTCATTAATTTTCTTTCTCCCCCATAGGGGAAATAGGGTAGTTCGGTGGTATACTATATGTATATGTATTTTAGAACTACTTCTAACGGTGTATACATTCTGTTATCATTTCCAACCGGACGATCCATTAATTCAACTATTGGAGGATTATAAATGGATCCCCCTTTTTGATTTCCATTGGAGATTGGGAATAGATGGGCTTTCTATAGGACCCATTTTACTAACGGGATTCATCACCGCCTTAGCTACTTTATCGGCTTGGCCTGTTACTCGAGATTCTAGATTATTTCATTTCCTGATGTTAGCAATGTACAGTGGTCAAATAGGATTATTTTCTTCTCGCAACCTTTTACTTTTTTTTCTCATGTGGGAGTTAGAATTAATTCCCGTTTATCTACTTCTATCCATGTGGGGGGGAAAGAAACGTCTGTACTCGGCTACAAAATTTATTTTGTACACAGCAGGGGGCTCCATTTTTCTCCTAATGGGAGTGCTGGGTATAGGTTTATATGGTTCTAATCAACCAACATTAAATTTTGAAACATCAGCTAATCAGCCGTATCCTGTGGTCTTAGAAATACTATTTTATATTGGATTTTTCATTGCTTTTGCTGTCAAATCGCCGATTATACCCCTACATACGTGGTTACCAGATACCCACGGAGAAGCACATTACAGTACTTGTATGCTTCTAGCTGGAATCTTATTAAAAATGGGAGCGTATGGACTGGCTCGTATCAATATAGAATTATTATCTCATGCCCATTATCTATTTTCCCCTTGGTTAGTGATAGTAGGCGCAATCCAAATAATTTATGCAGCTTCAACATCCCTTGGCCAACGGAATTTAAAAAAAAGAATAGCCTATTCTTCTGTATCTCATATGGGTTTCCTAATTATCGGAATTGGTTCTATAACTGATACAGGACTCAACGGAGCTCTTTTACAAATAATCTCTCATGGATTTATTGGTGCTGCACTTTTTTTCTTGGCAGGGACAACTTATGATAGAACACGCCTTATTTATCTTGACGAAATGGGCGGAATAGCTATCACAATGCCAAAAATATTCACCATGTTTAGTAGCTTTGCGATGGCTTCCCTTGCATTACCGGGTATGAGTGGCTTTGTTGCTGAATTGATAGTATTTTTTGGAATAATTACGAGTCACCAATTTTTTTTAATGCCAAAAATACTAATTACTTTTGTTATGGCAATTGGAATGATATTAACTCCTATTTATTCATTATCTATGTCACGTCAGATGTTTTATGGATATAAGCTTTTTAACGTTCCAAACTCTTATTTTTTTGATTCTGGACCCCGAGAGCTATTTCTTTCGATTTCCCTCTTTTTACCCGTACTGGGTATTGGTATGTACCCCGATCTCGTTCTTTCACTATCGGTTGACAAGGTTGAAGTTATGCTATCTAATTCTTTTTCTAAATAGTTTTTTGCTATTCATGATTTGAAAACCTTTCACTTTACAATGAAAAAGTTGTAGAATGAAAAAAGAGAACTTTTCCTTCTCGCAAATTTATAAAATTTATAGCTAAAAAAAAAAAAAAGAATTTGAACCCAATATGGGCACGAACCATGCGAATCAAATACAATATTCCATTCGCATGGTTCGTGCCCATTCGCGTAAATTTTTTTTATATGTACTATAATGTGAATGTGTAGTGTTCGTAAGATACTTTCGTGAATTCAATTAGATGTTAATGTAAACGAACCATAACTATGTAGTCCTAGTCCTAATAGATTAACCCCAAAATAGCATATCCAAATTATAAGAAAGCCTATAGACGCTACAATTGCCGAATTTGCACCTTTCAGGTTTATATTTGTTCGAGTATGTAAATAAATCGCGAATACGATCCAAGTAATAAATGCCCAAGTTTCTTTTGGATCCCAATTCCAATAGGATCCCCAAGCTTCATTAGCCCATACTGCTCCTGACAGAATACCTATGGTTAAAAAAGAAAATCCTAGACTAATAATACGATAACTCCAATAATCCAATTGCTGAATTAATTGAGATCTGTAATAATTCTTACCCGAAAAAAAAGAAGTAGTTTGGAAAAGATTGCTTCGTTTATTCATGTATTCAATTTCACCACCGAAAAACGACTCTTTTATTAAAAGAGTACTTTTACAAAGAATCTTTCGGTTTTTTCGAAATGTAATGACTACAAGTGCTACTGATAATAATGATCCACATAAAAGGGACGCATAGCCCAATATCATCATAGTTACGTGCATTAATAACCACTCGGATTGAAGAGCGGGTACTAATATTGAAGATTGGTGTATTTGAGTTAAAAGTCCGGAAGTAGCAAAGCCCTGGGTAAAAATAGCACTTGAACCGGTTATTGTGCTTAATAAATTTTTATTTTTTTTTAAATACGGAACTATATGAATAAGGGAGAAACACCACGAAAGGAAGATTAATGATTCATATAAATCACTTAGTGGAAAATGACCCGAATAAATCCAACGTGTAACTAATAATCCTGTTATACAGGAAAAACTAACTATCAGACCCCTTTCGGATGAATCATACAGTTGTACGATTTCATCTACGCAAAAAAGGGTTATTAAACGAATTGTAATTACGATTGAAACAATAGAAAGGGAAATATGAGTTAATATATGTTCTAAGGTTGAAAATATCATAAAAAAAAAAAAAGAGTCTCTTAAATGGAAATTGGGAGTTGAATTGATTATAGGATCTATTTCGCTTTTTTAGAAGATGACATGCCGCCACTCGGACTCGAACCGAGATGCTCTAGCACTGCTTCCTAAGAGCAGCGTGTCTACCAATTTCACCATGGCGGCTTGTCTTGAACTTATAATAGCTTATAAATAAACAATCGTCGAGATTGAAGAAGCCAATTCAGTGCAATATTTTTTTTTTCTTTTTCAGAAAAAATGAAAATTCAAAATAATACAAAATAATAAATAATAATAGGGATTAGAAGGTTCGTTATTTTAGTTTAGGGTCTTAGCCTCTTGGGGTTTTTCGGGTATTTTCTGTTCTCTTAGAATTGAACTCTTGTAACTAGAAAGAGAAAGTTCTACCCCAAAAATGGTTTTTGTTTTCATTTTTTAATGAACTTTTTTTTCTCATTTTTAAAATTTAAGAAATTTACCATTCTATATTCTATACCATTCTATATTATATATATATATTCATATAAATATATATTTAAAGGTTAAGTAAGGTTAAATTGAATCTATTACTTTCAATAAAAATGAAATTCAAATAAAAAAATTATCCCCTTTTTTATAGATAGAGAAAAAGGGAGAAAAATATAAAATTTTTTATCGTAACTCTAACAAACAAATAGTTCGATGGGGAAAAACCCTCTCCCCATCTTGTAAATGAGAAAAAAAAATAAGGATAAACCTCCTTTTATCTTGTATTTATGGGTTTGTCAACAAAAACAAGGAAACTTTTATATTTTTAGAATTCAGTAAAAAGCTTAATATATACTTAATATATATATATATATTTCTATTTTTTAATATAAAAGAAGGAATTTAGTGCTATTTCATATTGATTAGTTTAACTCAATAGGAAATTCAAAATTTTGTAGCAAATAGGAAATGGGTCAATTTCATTTTTCGAGTTCATTCGGATTATTGAAATTTTGAATTACTATTACTTATACTACTTATATACTACTTATACTTAATTTACTTAATTTGATTTGTTAATTTTTTTGTTGCACAAAAAAACTTTTTGAATTTCCTGTAGAAAGAGATTTCCCTAACGAAAAAGCTTTTAATGCTATCCAATATCCCTTCCTTTTCCAAATATTTTTCCGAATACGCCTTTTTGATGTAGAAATACGTTTTTTTGGAACGGCCATTTAAGATAAAAAGGATTACTTATTGTTTTCGTTGGATGTGAAAGACATCTATTGGTCAAACCAAATCCTTCTTTAATTTTTTTTTGTATTCTATTTATTCTTATTCTTGAATTAATATTCTTTTCGGAAAAAAGAAAGCTAGGGGGGGGAAGATATATGAAAATCGCATTTAGAAAAAAATATTTCGCGTACTCTAAATACTATAAATTCAAAATACTATAAATAGCTAAATAGAGAAAGAGCGAAGATATGTGATTTTTTTTTCCATAGAATCGCTGTAAAATAGTTTTTATTCATTCGATTGATTACTATCTTTATTTGATATTCTTTCTCATTAAAGTCTATATCTATAGAATCTGTTACACCGTAGGAATCAAATGAAATCTTAATAAAAAATAAAAATAAATAAAGAAATAAAGAAAGTTAAGAATAAGTAAATAACTATAAGTTAAGTATAAGTAATAAAAGTAATAAAAAAAATTAAAAAACAAAAGAATACATATGATAAATAGAAGAAAAGATATGAAGAGATACGTCCGCCCCCTACATATTTGACAACTTCTCCTATAAAGAAACTAAGAAAACCAATTCCATTCGTAATTCCATCAATTACTCGTCGATCAAAAAAATGAGTTAATTTGGCCAATGCTCTAGTCCCCCCAGTTAGGGATCTATTATAAAAAGAATCTATATAAGCGCGATTATATGACCAACAATATATGCCATTTAGCATTTTCTCCGAAAGAGGGCCCCTAGGGAGCCCTTTAAGAGTTGAGTTTATTAAATCCAAATTTAATAAAGAGGAATAAGGAGATTTATATAAAAAAGACGCTATAAATATTCCTAAATAACCTATACTGACGGAAAAACTTGCATCTTTGAAAAATTCATACGAATTGGGTGAATTAGTCAACTTTTTTTGCAAAAGATTGATCGACGGGGTTAACCATTTAGATAATATATCAACATTAACTCCCTCTTGATTAAAAGGAATTCCTATAAACCCAACGAACAGAGTAAATAGTCCCAATACAAGTAGAGGTAATAACATATTATTGTCTGATTCATAAGGATAAGAATCCAGTTTTTTTTTCTCAAAACGAGGAATAGTAATAAATGGTCGTGTCAAATTTCTACCACTATCATCAATTCGATATGTTGTTTTTGAAAAAAAGGAATAACTTTTATTATCAGTCATTCCTAATAAAGGAACATTTTTTTTAATTTTTTTTGAAATCCCCCTACCCCATAGAGATATTGAATAGAAAGGTATTTTTTGGTTGCCACTATAATTTTGAAAATAAACATTTAAATGGCCCTCAAAAGTAAGTAAATATATTCGAAACATATAAAATGCGGTTAATCCGGCAGTAACCCAGGCTATTATTGCGAAAATGGTCGAATACAACCAAGTATCATTAAGAATTTCATCTTTGGACCAAAAACAAGCCAAAGGCGGAATACCACACAGAGAGAGTGTACCTAATAAAAAGGCATTTTTGGTAATTGGTACATGTTTTCTTAAACCTCCCATAAGAATCATATTCTGACTTTTATAGGGAGAATAGCCAACAATCCCTTCCATTGAATGAATAACGGATCCGGATCCTAAAAATAACAATGCTTTGGAATAGGCATGAGTAATCAAATGAAATAAAGCACTTCGGTAAGACCCCATACCAAGAGCTAACATTATATAACCCAATTGGGACATTGTAGAATAAGCTAAACCTCTCTTAATGTCTTTTTGAGCAAGAGCTAAAGTAGCTCCTAATAACACAGTTATTATTCCTATTAACGAGATTAAATTCATTATGGAAGGTATAACTATGAAAAGAGGAAGAAGCCGAGCTACAAGAAAAATTCCTGCCGCTACCATAGTAGCAGCGTGTATAAGGGCGGAAATCGGAGTAGGCCCTTCCATAGCATCAGGCAACCATACATGAAGGGGAAATTGTGCAGATTTAGCAACAGCACCGCCAAATAACAGACCAGCACACAAAGTAACAAATAAAAAATCGACCTCGTTATTAGCAATTAAATCATTGAATATTTCGAATAAATCCTGAAATTCGAAACTACCTGTTATCCAAAAAAAACCTAAAATTCCTAATAATAAACAAAAATCCCCTACACGATTTGTTACAAAAGCCTTTTGGCAAGCATTTGCTGCAAGAGGTCGTGTGGACCAAAATCCTATTAAAAAATAGGAGCACATTCCGACCAATTCCCAAAAAATATAAATTTGGATCAAATTTGAACTAGTAACTAATCCTAACATGGAAGTACTGAAAAAACTCATATAAGCAAAAAATCTCAGATATCCTTGATCATGAGCCATATAATTATCACTATAAATAAGAACCAAAATTCCAACAGTAGTGATTAACATTGACATAATAGAAGTAAGTGGGTCTATCAAATATCCGAATTCTAAAGAAAAATTGTTAGTAATGATCCAAGACCATACATATTGATAGCTATAATTGTTATTTATTTGCTGAATAGACAGATTCATTGAAAAAATCATAACTATATTTAACAATAAAACACTAAGGAAAGACCATATGCGACGAAACTTTTTTGTTGCCGTCGGAAAAAGAAGAAGCCCCACCCCTAGTAATATAGAAACTGAAAGTGGGATGAAGAGTATGAGCCACCCGTATTGATATGTTTGTTGCATAAAAAGTTTTTTGAATTTCCTAATTTTGTGTTTCTGATTGACTGGATCTTACCTTTTTAAACGGGGTCAAAAAAGGCAAGCTATGCACTAAATTAAACTAATTTTTTTTATTACTTTTATTACTTATACTTAACTTATAGTTATTTACTTATTCTTAACTTTCTTTATTTCTTTATTTATTTTTATTTTTTATTAAGATTTCATTTGATTCCTACGGTGTAACAGATTCTATAGATATAGACTTTAATGAGAAAGAATATCAAATAAAGATAGTAATCAATCGAATGAATAAAAACTATTTTACAGCGATTCTATGGAAAAAAAAATCACATATCTTCGCTCTTTCTCTATTTAGCTATTTATAGTATTTTGAATTTATAGTATTTAGAGTACGCGAAATATTTTTTTCTAAATGCGATTTTCATATATCTTCCCCCCCCTAGCTTTCTTTTTTCCGAAAAGAATATTAATTCAAGAATAAGAATAAATAGAATACAAAAAAAAATTAAAGAAGGATTTGGTTTGACCAATAGATGTCTTTCACATCCAACGAAAACAATAAGTAATCCTTTTTATCTTAAATGGCCGTTCCAAAAAAACGTATTTCTACATCAAAAAGGCGTATTCGGAAAAATATTTGGAAAAGGAAGGGATATTGGATAGCATTAAAAGCTTTTTCGTTAGGGAAATCTCTTTCTACAGGAAATTCAAAAAGTTTTTTTGTGCAACAAAAAAATTAACAAATCAAATTAAGTAAATTAAGTATAAGTAGTATATAAGTAGTATAAGTAATAGTAATTCAAAATTTCAATAATCCGAATGAACTCGAAAAATGAAATTGACCCATTTCCTATTTGCTACAAAATTTTGAATTTCCTATTGAGTTAAACTAATCAATATGAAATAGCACTAAATTCCTTCTTTTATATTAAAAAATAGAAATATATATATATATATTAAGTATATATTAAGCTTTTTACTGAATTCTAAAAATATAAAAGTTTCCTTGTTTTTGTTGACAAACCCATAAATACAAGATAAAAGGAGGTTTATCCTTATTTTTTTTTCTCATTTACAAGATGGGGAGAGGGTTTTTCCCCATCGAACTATTTGTTTGTTAGAGTTACGATAAAAAATTTTATATTTTTCTCCCTTTTTCTCTATCTATAAAAAAGGGGATAATTTTTTTATTTGAATTTCATTTTTATTGAAAGTAATAGATTCAATTTAACCTTACTTAACCTTTAAATATATATTTATATGAATATATATATATAATATAGAATGGTATAGAATATAGAATGGTAAATTTCTTAAATTTTAAAAATGAGAAAAAAAAGTTCATTAAAAAATGAAAACAAAAACCATTTTTGGGGTAGAACTTTCTCTTTCTAGTTACAAGAGTTCAATTCTAAGAGAACAGAAAATACCCGAAAAACCCCAAGAGGCTAAGACCCTAAACTAAAATAACGAACCTTCTAATCCCTATTATTATTTATTATTTTGTATTATTTTGAATTTTCATTTTTTCTGAAAAAGAAAAAAAAAATATTGCACTGAATTGGCTTCTTCAATCTCGACGATTGTTTATTTATAAGCTATTATAAGTTCAAGACAAGCCGCCATGGTGAAATTGGTAGACACGCTGCTCTTAGGAAGCAGTGCTAGAGCATCTCGGTTCGAGTCCGAGTGGCGGCATGTCATCTTCTAAAAAAGCGAAATAGATCCTATAATCAATTCAACTCCCAATTTCCATTTAAGAGACTCTTTTTTTTTTTTTATGATATTTTCAACCTTAGAACATATATTAACTCATATTTCCCTTTCTATTGTTTCAATCGTAATTACAATTCGTTTAATAACCCTTTTTTGCGTAGATGAAATCGTACAACTGTATGATTCATCCGAAAGGGGTCTGATAGTTAGTTTTTCCTGTATAACAGGATTATTAGTTACACGTTGGATTTATTCGGGTCATTTTCCACTAAGTGATTTATATGAATCATTAATCTTCCTTTCGTGGTGTTTCTCCCTTATTCATATAGTTCCGTATTTAAAAAAAAATAAAAATTTATTAAGCACAATAACCGGTTCAAGTGCTATTTTTACCCAGGGCTTTGCTACTTCCGGACTTTTAACTCAAATACACCAATCTTCAATATTAGTACCCGCTCTTCAATCCGAGTGGTTATTAATGCACGTAACTATGATGATATTGGGCTATGCGTCCCTTTTATGTGGATCATTATTATCAGTAGCACTTGTAGTCATTACATTTCGAAAAAACCGAAAGATTCTTTGTAAAAGTACTCTTTTAATAAAAGAGTCGTTTTTCGGTGGTGAAATTGAATACATGAATAAACGAAGCAATCTTTTCCAAACTACTTCTTTTTTTTCGGGTAAGAATTATTACAGATCTCAATTAATTCAGCAATTGGATTATTGGAGTTATCGTATTATTAGTCTAGGATTTTCTTTTTTAACCATAGGTATTCTGTCAGGAGCAGTATGGGCTAATGAAGCTTGGGGATCCTATTGGAATTGGGATCCAAAAGAAACTTGGGCATTTATTACTTGGATCGTATTCGCGATTTATTTACATACTCGAACAAATATAAACCTGAAAGGTGCAAATTCGGCAATTGTAGCGTCTATAGGCTTTCTTATAATTTGGATATGCTATTTTGGGGTTAATCTATTAGGACTAGGACTACATAGTTATGGTTCGTTTACATTAACATCTAATTGAATTCACGAAAGTATCTTACGAACACTACACATTCACATTATAGTACATATAAAAAAAATTTACGCGAATGGGCACGAACCATGCGAATGGAATATTGTATTTGATTCGCATGGTTCGTGCCCATATTGGGTTCAAATTCTTTTTTTTTTTTTTAGCTATAAATTTTATAAATTTGCGAGAAGGAAAAGTTCTCTTTTTTCATTCTACAACTTTTTCATTGTAAAGTGAAAGGTTTTCAAATCATGAATAGCAAAAAACTATTTAGAAAAAGAATTAGATAGCATAACTTCAACCTTGTCAACCGATAGTGAAAGAACGAGATCGGGGTACATACCAATACCCAGTACGGGTAAAAAGAGGGAAATCGAAAGAAATAGCTCTCGGGGTCCAGAATCAAAAAAATAAGAGTTTGGAACGTTAAAAAGCTTATATCCATAAAACATCTGACGTGACATAGATAATGAATAAATAGGAGTTAATATCATTCCAATTGCCATAACAAAAGTAATTAGTATTTTTGGCATTAAAAAAAATTGGTGACTCGTAATTATTCCAAAAAATACTATCAATTCAGCAACAAAGCCACTCATACCCGGTAATGCAAGGGAAGCCATCGCAAAGCTACTAAACATGGTGAATATTTTTGGCATTGTGATAGCTATTCCGCCCATTTCGTCAAGATAAATAAGGCGTGTTCTATCATAAGTTGTCCCTGCCAAGAAAAAAAGTGCAGCACCAATAAATCCATGAGAGATTATTTGTAAAAGAGCTCCGTTGAGTCCTGTATCAGTTATAGAACCAATTCCGATAATTAGGAAACCCATATGAGATACAGAAGAATAGGCTATTCTTTTTTTTAAATTCCGTTGGCCAAGGGATGTTGAAGCTGCATAAATTATTTGGATTGCGCCTACTATCACTAACCAAGGGGAAAATAGATAATGGGCATGAGATAATAATTCTATATTGATACGAGCCAGTCCATACGCTCCCATTTTTAATAAGATTCCAGCTAGAAGCATACAAGTACTGTAATGTGCTTCTCCGTGGGTATCTGGTAACCACGTATGTAGGGGTATAATCGGCGATTTGACAGCAAAAGCAATGAAAAATCCAATATAAAATAGTATTTCTAAGACCACAGGATACGGCTGATTAGCTGATGTTTCAAAATTTAATGTTGGTTGATTAGAACCATATAAACCTATACCCAGCACTCCCATTAGGAGAAAAATGGAGCCCCCTGCTGTGTACAAAATAAATTTTGTAGCCGAGTACAGACGTTTCTTTCCCCCCCACATGGATAGAAGTAGATAAACGGGAATTAATTCTAACTCCCACATGAGAAAAAAAAGTAAAAGGTTGCGAGAAGAAAATAATCCTATTTGACCACTGTACATTGCTAACATCAGGAAATGAAATAATCTAGAATCTCGAGTAACAGGCCAAGCCGATAAAGTAGCTAAGGCGGTGATGAATCCCGTTAGTAAAATGGGTCCTATAGAAAGCCCATCTATTCCCAATCTCCAATGGAAATCAAAAAGGGGGATCCATTTATAATCCTCCAATAGTTGAATTAATGGATCGTCCGGTTGGAAATGATAACAGAATGTATACACCGTTAGAAGTAGTTCTAAAATACATATACATATAGTATACCACCGAACTACCCTATTTCCCCTATGGGGGAGAAAGAAAATTAATGAACCCGCAGATATTGGAAAAACTACAATTATTGTTAACCAAGGAAAAAAATTCGTGGTAAAGACAAGATGCGCTTGGACCAGAAAGACCCGTGCTCAAAAATAAAAATATCTTGAGCACGGGTCTTGTCGGTAAAAAAAAAATAAATAAAATGGATTCAAGTAGAGTTTATTGGAACGTATCAATAAGCTAGACCCATACTGCGAGTTGTTTCAGCCCCTAAATAAACCCGAACACTCAAGAAATCCGTTGGACAGGCGGATTCACATCTTTTACAACCAACGCAGTCTTCCGTTCTTGGAGCCGAAGCAATTTGTTTAGCTTTACAGCCGTCCCAAGGTATCATTTCTAATACATCGGTGGGGCAGGCTCGGACACATTGAGTACATCCTATACATGTATCATAAATCTTTACTGAATGTGACATTGGATCTATACATTTTTAAACGTTATAAATTTTCGACCTAGTAAGCTTCTAAACAAATCCTATATTTAGAATTTAGATACCAGGTAAATCAACAAGTTATCAGAATTTTTCTAATCAACTTACTTCTGGACTGCTTTATTATAAAAGAAAGGGCCAAAATACTTTGATTTCTTCTGTTTATGTTTCCTTTGCAGAGAAGATTATACCTTAAATTTTAATTTCTTTACGAATATTCGAATTCTTCTGATTAATACTACTTATTCAACAAATTCGATTGGTTAATACGAGTTGATTTTCGATTACGATAAATTGATGAAACAATAGCCAGCCCTATGGCTGCTTCAGCGGCTGCAATGGCTATAACAAAAATTGAGAAAATTTCTCCCCTTAATTGACGATTATCAAAAAAATCGGAAAATGTTACAAAATTGATATTAACTGCATTCAATATAAGTTCAAGACACATAAGGGCTCTAACCATATTTCGACTTGTGATCAATCCATAGATACCCATAGAAAATAAATAGGCACTCAAAACAAGTACATGTTCGAGCATCATTAAGCAACTCCTTAGTAATCTCATTCATTTCAATCTAAATAACAATTCAATTGATTTGATTGAATCACATATAACAAGCATGGAATATTTTAATTGCTGATTTTTTATTGACGAGCTACAGCAATTGCACCTATTAAAGCAACTAAAAGAATTAGTGAAATGAGTTCAAATGGAAGAAAAAAATCCGTTGATAAATGAATTCCAATTTGTTGACTATTGCTTATCAAATCTTGTTCTAGAACCTGGTTTGATCTTGTAGTCCAAATAATCCCGTACCATGACGTATCTGGAATAGTAGTAATTAGTGAAATAAAAAGACTTGTACAAACCACCGAAGTAACCCCATCCCCAACAGTCCAGAGGCGAGAATCTTTGTAATATTCTGAATCACTCATGAACATCACAGCAAAAAGAATTAAAACATTTACAGCCCCTACGTAAATAAGTAGTTGCGCGGCAGCTACAAAATAAGAACTCAATAGAATATAGAATAAGGATATACAAACAAGAACCAATCCTAACGAAAAGGCAGAAAAAATTGGATTGGGAAGTAATACTACTCCTAGACTTCCTAATATCAGACCCGATCCCAGAAAGACTAAAAGAAAATCATGCATTGGCCCGGGTAAATCCATAAAAAAAATCGAAATATTTCATGATTTTATTGACCTGACCAGGAAAAAAGAAGTAACTCCCTTTTTTTATCTTTCTGATACTTCTTAACTTAAACTTAATTAAATAAATAAAATTTGAACAGGTGCGGGCGGGTTGATATATATAGTATTATTAGCCCTAATCATTCAATATCTGGAAAAAAGTTTGAAAAAATATATATATATTACTCATATATATATTACTCTAATATAAATATTTCTATAAATATAGAACTATAAATATAGAAATACATTTTGAATAAAAATTAAATGACAAGTTTAAACTATTTTTGAAAAGCCTTATTTTATAGATCCAACCTAAACCTTAATAGTTAATTTCAGTTATTTTTTTTTTTATTATTAATATTATTATTATTATTAATAATTAACTATTATTGATTAAATCATAAATAATTAATTTTGAAATTGAATTGTTAATTGGGGATTTTTTTGAATTGAGAGGTTTAAGTTTAACTATTTTATATTTGATTTATATTGGAGACGAATTCGAAATTGTGCGAATTGTGTAATCATCAATTACTGACGTTGGTAACCGACCCAAAGCAATTTGATTATAATTCAATTCGTGACGATCATAACTCGAAAGTTCATATTCTTCAGTCATTGATAAACAATTTGTTGGACAATACTCAACGCAATTACCACAAAATATACAGATTCCAAAATCAATACTGTAATTAAACAATCGTTTCTTTCGAATATCACTTTCCAATTTCCAATCTACAACGGGTAGATCTATAGGACATACACGAACGCATACTTCACAAGCAATGCATTTATCAAATTCAAAGTGAATTCGGCCCCGGAAACGTTCCGACGTGATTAGTTTTTCGTAGGGATATTGAATAGTTATAGGTAAACGATTCGCGTGAGACAGGGTAATCGCGAAACCTTGACCGATGTATCTGGCAGCTCGTATTGTTTGTTGACCATAATTTGTGAATTCAGTTAGCATAGGAAACATATCGTGAATGTGTATAAAGAAAAAAATTGTAGACTTGTTTCTTTCTCTTGTTTGAGATAAATGGTGAATATAGAATATTGTAATTGTTTACAGTGAAAGAAGTTGGGACGAAGTTGTTAATAATAGATTACCTAGAGAAATAGGTAAAAGAAATTTCCATCCAAGATTTAATAGTTGGTCTATTCTCAACCTTGGTAAAGCCCATCTTGTTGCAATAGGAATGAACAAGAACAAATAAGTTTTAGCTAATGTAATAAAGATGCTGATTATTGTTCCAAAAACTTTACCTACTTTATTTATATTTATGTCAAAAATTTTAGGACCGAATAGGTATGGAATAGAAAGATTCCAACCTCCTAAGTAAAGAACTGTTACAAATAACGAAGAAACTAGTAGATTCAGATATGAAGCAACGTAAAATAAACCAAATTTGATACCTGAATATTCGGTTTGATAACCTGCTACTAATTCTTCTTCTGCTTCTGGTAAATCAAAAGGTAATCTCTCACACTCAGCTAGAGAAGAAATTAGAAAAATGAGAAACCCTATAGGTTGACGCCACAAATTCCACCCCCAAAAGCCGTATTTTGACTGCGCTTCAACTATATCAACTGTACTTGAACTGTTAGATAATCATAGTTGATTAGAACATCGCTGTTCTTACCACTATTACAGAACCGTACGTGAGATTTTCACCTCATACGGCTCCTCAAGGGTCACAAATAAATCTAAGGACATTTAATTATTATGTATCTTTATCTTTATATTTTTTTTTTGTTTTGTAGGATAGAGTCAAAACTTATCCCAAGTTCCCCAAATTAGACCAACGGAATTCTGTTTGCTATATTTTTTATTTAAAATATATTAAATATAATATATATATTTAATATATATTATATATATTAAAAAAAGGTGCTTCTGAATTAATCTCATCTTTTATTTTTAGGAATGTCATTTTTGTTTGTTAATCAATAACTTAATCCTTGAATAAAAACCTTTTTGTAACAACATCATATAGGTATTTCAACCTATTTTTTTCAATTACGAAAAAGAATTCAACATTCCATTAATTTATGAATCATACCAAGAGTTCTCTCTTTCTAACTAACGAAAAGATAGAAGAAAAGGATTTTTTTAATTATTTTATTCTATTTTATTTCGTTATTTTTTTATTCTATTTTATTTCGTTCCTATTCTCCTTTCTCATAAAAGGGATTTTACTCCAAATAAAAGATTACTTCGTTCTTGATAGTTATTTACTTACTTGGTGGATAGGAACATACTCTAGGTCGGAATCGTGGGTAGTACTTCTTGATCGTTTCTACTAACTTAAAGTCCCAATTCGAATTCCGTTTATGGGCAGAAATATCCTCTTAAATTATTTAGAGAATATCCATTACTAATCCTTTGTGTATTTTGGTCTTTCTAACCATCCACTCAATTTTGTTCAACCTCCCATTTAAACCCGCTTCAAGTGATGATAACTAAGCAACCAATCTTGGGGCAACCGGCCTCTCCTGCTTTTATTTAGTTTTAATTAATAATTAATTCGGAAATGAGACTTAATCTTTTTACTGCAAATTTGCAAGCCGTTTTCTTTCACTCATATAACTATCTGCTTTAGTTCATCAACCCAAATGATGCCTAAAAAAGATGAAAAAATTATTTAACCTTGACCCTCTTCTCAGAAATTAGAAAGAAAAGAACTAGGAACAATTGAGTATTTCACCTAATTAGACGACACCGAATCACACGTAGAGATATTGATAATACACATAAAGTTAATGGTATTTCATAACTAATTGATTGAGCAGCAGCGCGTAAACCACCTAAAAAGGAATATTTATTATTTGATCCATATCCCGACATAAGAAGTCCAACGGGAGCAATACTTGAAATAGCGATCCATAAAAAAACACCAATACCAAGATCGGCTAGAATAAGGTGGTATCCAAAAGGAATTACTGAATAACTTAGTAAAATCGATATCACTGCGACGGATGGTCCGATACTAAATAAACGACCATCTCCTCTAGATGGAATAAGGTTCTCTTTGAAAAGTAGTTTTGTACCATCTGCTAGAGCTTGAAGAATTCCTAAGGGACCAGCGTATTCAGGTCCAATACGTTGTTGTATCCCTGCAGATATTTCTCTTTCTAACCAAACAATTACGAGTACACCTATTGTGATTCCTAATACAAGAGTAAAAATCGGGACAAGTAGCCATATAATCCCATAGGCCTCTTTTAAGGATTCTAATCTGGAAAACGAATTGATAGCTTGTATTTCGGTTGTATCCATTATCATTTTTAACGATCAACTTCTCCCATAATGATATCTATGCTACCTAATATCGTCATAATATCAGCCAATTTCATTCTTTTAACTAACTGAGGAAGAATTTGCAAATTGATAAAACCCGGCGGGCGAATTTTCCATCTCCAAGGAAAAACACTCAGATCTCCTATCAGAAAAATTCCCAATTCCCCCTTTGGGGCTTCAACTCTCACATAAAGTTCTTGTTTTGCCAATTCAAAGGTTGGAGAAGGTTTTTTACTAATAAATCGATAGTCAAAATCATTCCATTCGGAATCTTTTACTCTATCAAAACGTCGTATTTCTAAATTCTCGTAGGGCCCTCCTGGAATTCCTTCCAGAGCCTGCTGTATAATTTTTATTGATTCTGTCATTTCACCGATTCGTACTAAATAACGAGCTAACGAATCTCCTTCTTTTTGCCATTGAACTTCCCAATCAAATTCATCGTAACACTCGTAATGATCAACTTTACGAAGGTCCCATTGGATTCCGGACGCCCGTAGCATTGGGCCCGATAAACCCCAATTTAGTGCTTCTTCTCCGCGAATAACGCCCACGCCTTCGACCCGTTCTAAAAAAATAGGATTCCGTGTAATAAGCTTTTTATATTCAGCAACCCCCGTTGAAAAGTAATCACAAAAATCCAAACATTTTTCTATCCAGCCATAAGGTAGATCAGCAGCTATTCCTCCGATACGAAAATAATTATGCATCATTCGCATACCAGTAGCTGCTTCGAATAAGTCATATATCAATTCCCTTTCTCGAAAAATATAGAAGAAGGGGGTCTGTGCACCAATATCTGCCATAAAAGGGCCAAGCCATAACAAATGGGACGCTATACGACTCAACTCCAACATAATGACTCTGATATAACTAGCTCTTTTAGGTACTTGAATATTTCCTAATAGTTCGGGCCCATTTACAGTTATTGCTTCCGTGAACATAGTAGCTAAATAATCCCAACGCGTCACATAGGGCAAATATTGGATAATTGTTCGATTTTCCGCAATTTTCTCCATCCCCCTGTGTAAATAACCTAATATAGGCTCACAGTCAATAACATCTTCACCATCTAGAGTAACGATGAGTCGAAGAACACCATGCATTGATGGGTGGTGAGGCCCCATATTGACTACCATAAGGTCTTTTCTTGTAGCTGGTACAGTCATAAGTTTTTTACCCATTCATTTTTCCATGAATTGCTGAAAGTGAAAAGAAGTTTATCCAAATACCAAATAGGAAAAAGTACTTAAAATGATTCTTCCAATTAACGAGTTTTTGCCTCTCGAATACTCAACTGACCAATTAATTCTTTATAACGTGCTCTATTTTTTTTTGCCAAATAAGCCAACAGCCGTTGACGTTTTCCTAAAATTTTTCGCAAACCTCTCTGAGATAAATAGTCTTTTTTATGCACTTCCAAATGTGAAGTAAGTCTCCGTATCTTATTGGTAAAACGGAATACTTGAAATTCAACCGACCCCCTTCTTTCTTTTTCAGAAATAACCGAAATGAATGCACTTTTTACCATAAAAGATTTTCCCTCTTCCACTTTTACAGATACGGATTTTATCGATGAGTAATAATAATGATAGTAATTTTAATGTGTTATATACAATAATCTGAATTTTTTTATGAACTCCTAATTTTATCAACTCATATTAATCCACCCAGGTCATATTAATCCATCCAGGTTTCAATTTAATTTATTCTGAAAAAGAAAAAAAGAAGAAAGAAGGAAGGGGGTTCATTTTTGCATGGCATAATTTAGGCCTAAAATGAAGAAGATTTTGTTAATTGATTTGTAGGCCTAATTGATACCTCATCGGTTTTAGTCTTCGTATTATATATTAGAATGGCATGGAAGGTGGGGCGTGTCAATCTCTTTACTTTCATATACCCCGTAGGGTATAGCATATATAGGAAAAATGGGCTATCAACGACTTTTCAACCGCGGATACATCTGTATCCTTAACATACTGAAACGACTGCCGTTATTTGTATCAAACCAATAGCGATTCATACAAGCTAAATCTTCTAATCGATAATTAGGCCAAAGAAAAAATTTGAAATTAATTAATTCATTCTTATCTTTATTAAGATTAAGAGGGTTCTCTTTATCCAAATCCAAAGATTGACTACAATTGTTCTCAGTCGAAGATATTGGATTTTTATTCCAAGTCTTTGAATTGAAAGAAATTAGAATTCTCAACTCTCTACGACGTCTATGCGATAAAATGGTTTCGGGAACAAGTAAATCAAAACCATTCTTATCAACATAGGGTTGTTTTCTATATCCTTGATTAATTTGGTGCTTAATCTTATGAACCAACAAAATACCTAAGGTTTGATACATAATAAATTGTGCATCATTTTTTACAGACAGGCGTGTGGGTTCGATAAGAAAGAACGCGCTTTTGATCCATTCTATAAGCTTTACATCCTTCCGCATACACATTAAATCCAAACTCATTTCTCCTCCTCGAATCGAGGATATAGTAATTTCTCGTGGATTTGGCAGTCCAAGCAGGAAACCATATATTTTTATATTATTCATAATTTTTTTAGCCAAAGTACTGCGCGAGTTAATTTGAAAAACTAAAAAACGTTTTAGGAGTAAATCTATTTCTTTTTCTAGCTTACTTTTCTTTCTCTTTTTCATTTTTTGGGGGGAAGGGTCTTCAATATCTTTTTCGTGGTTTGTTGAAGGAACAGATTCAGCATTCCCTTGTTTTTGTACATTTGATCTAAGATCTCTTTTGCTTTCGACCGATTCTTTTTCTTTTTGATCTTTTTGATTTCGATTTTGATTCTTTATTTCTTTATTTGAAACGGATTCCCCTTTTTGTTTTTGGTTTCCTTCGATGTTTTTCTTTTCACTAAGATCATTTTCATTTAGATTCAAATTTAAAAGAAGGATTTTACTTGGTATAACCCACGGTTTTAGTTTATATAGACTATAGCGTAGGACAAATTCTGGGAAGGAAAAAAGTCCCAGGTGTGAGATGGGACGTTTTAGTATTTCTTCATTCATTCCCATCCAATCCAAAAAACCTTTTCGGGGTTTTGGTAAATTGGTTTGAAGCTTTTGCGGAATTTTAAGATAAACAAGCTTTTTTTTATCAATTTTTGAAAAAATTGGATATTGATAATTGTTAGTATCAATATGAGTATTTTCATTACTCGTGATATCCATTCTGATGTAGGACTCAATAATAAGTTGTTGTCTAAGATCCCAATTTGGATTTGGAAAATTAAAATTCAAATCCAAATATTTTCTATCGCGATCTTTTTGTCTATAATTAAAATTTTCATAATTCTTAATAGGAATAGGGAAACTTCTCCATATATATATATCAGAAAAATTCTCTTTATGAGTGTTGGATTTATAAGAAATATCTTCGTTCTTTTTTAATTGGACTTGCGAGCTTGATTTAGAAATAGGCGAGTCCCCCTTATTTTCATAATTAAAATTAATATATTTATATGATAACAGATCATATTTAGAGCTTTTTTGAAAATTGTCTGTTTGATTCACTGTTTGATTCACTAAGTAATCTACTTTAGAATTCCTAGAATTACCTCCCTTTATGGACTGAACTTTTTCATATGAATCCCGCTTGGTTTTTTTTTTTTTTTTTCTATAACGTAGATTAATGAAATTTCTCATCTTTTTCCACCTTCTAAACCTTTTAAGACGAGACAAATTGTATTGATAATGTCCCCTTATCCAGTTTTTCCATTTATTATCCGGGCGTTTCTTATGACTTAATTTAGAATCAAGTATTCCTTGTGTTTCAAAGGAATCTTTTATTTCATCCTTAATAAAAAAAGACATTCCATTATATTGAAAAACAGATCTTAATTTGTTACTAACTTGGGTTTGTGATAATTTAAAAAATACATATGCTTGTGACAAATAGGATAAGTCCCCAAAACTATGTAAATTTTTCCTATTTCTAAGAATATTAATTGAAATAAAGTTAATTATATTTTTATTTTTTCTATTAAGCCTTTCTTCTTTTGTTTCATTAATGGGCTTATCCGGCATTTTTTTTATCGATTCAAAAAGAAATTGTATATTGAGTCTGGTAATATTAATAATAGCTAAAAAAATATCTATGTATACTTTTTCAAGGAAAATTTTTATAAAACAATCTAATTGAGAAATTAATCGGACAGTTCTTCTTTTTAATATTTGCCAAATATTTGTTGTCCATTCGAATCTTTTAGCATTATACCCTTTTTCGGTAGGATTAATATATACGCCGGATGGGGTTATTTTTTTTTTTTCTTTTTTAATTCTTTCTATTTTATTTTTAATTGTCCTTGTTCTACCTGTTAGATCCTCCCTTTTTATTAGTGCATAATTTTTCCAATTTTGAGATTGAAATTGACTAACTGATTCATGAATTATTTGATTGCTGCTTCTAGAATCTTTTTCGTTTTTAATTTCATTCGAGTCTGATACTTTTATTAATCTAAAAATTAGGTTGAATTTTGAGAGTACTTTTTGTTTTAGTATTCTTGTTATAAATACTAACCTTTCAATAATGTCAATAATGAATTTTTTTGTTTCTTTTAAAACTAATTTGGTTTTTCCTAATAAATATAAATAGAAATCTAAATACGCCCTTTTTAATTTTTCTATTTTTGGTTGTAGTTCCTTAAAAATGGGGTCAAAAAAAGAATCTCCTTTTCTAATTCTGGGAGAACCAAAAGGAAGGTTAGTTTCCCGTCCCCAAACTGTTAAAAAACAAAACTCATCTTTTTGGTTTTCCTCTTCGATTAGATTTCTATCAGAGGGTCGTATGTGCCAAGGTTTCAGGTAGAAAGGAAATAAGATTTTTATCTGAATACCCTCTCTCCACCCATTTATTGGAAATTCTGTTTCCGCTACTTGGATACCATTATGGGTACATTTAACATGCATTTCGCGCTCCCATTCCTGTATATCCTCAAACCATTCAGGAGATTGAAATAATAATATACGTCCAATATTTTTTGCTATTATCAATGAAGGCAATACAATATTTTTTCTAAGAATAGATTGAGTTATTAACGCGGATCCCCTTATTATGTGCCCACATATGATATTATCCCATCCCTCAGATATCTCCATCCGCCTTTCTTCCTCGTTTAGACTATTTTCATTTTTTTTTTTTTTTCCTTCTTCGTCTATATACTCCACGTCTATATACTCCACAATTTTGGATTCTATCCCCTTGTCTGTCCAATTTGTAAAAAAAACTTTAAAAAATTTGGATATATCAAACGGTAGTCGGGGGAGTCTTTTGACTCTATCCAAAAAAAGGGGAGAGTGCGCCTTTACTTGAAACAGTCCAAAAATGAAAGTTTTACGCCTTTGAGCGCGCATAGCACCTTTAATTAGTCCTCGCCGAAAGTCCGATTGGTATGAATAACTTGGCAAAATTATTTCCTTTATCTGATCTTCTGTATCAGTATTATCACTGCTATTAGAATTGTAATAATTCTGTTCAGGTCCATTTTGTTTATCCTCCTTTTGTTTATGTTGTTTATGCTCCTTTTGTTCATGTTCATTTTCTTTTTCTTCATTTTCTTTTTCTTCAATTTCTTTTTCTTCTTCTTCGGTAGGAATCAAAACCTTTACGTATTTGGCTTTTCTTGAGCGAATTTGATATTCGACTGGCACCCCCCCGTTTTCAATGTCTTCTTGAACTTGTTGTTCCGATTCGGTTATTAATTTGTCTGGCCATCGGGGGACTTTTTTACTGATAATAGAATCTGTAATAGATTCTTCTGCATTAGATTCTGTAATAGATTCTTTTGCATTAGATTCTGTAATAGATTCTTCTGCATTATTAGTATGGGTTTTAATGACATTCAATAAAAATTTGAAAAATCTTTCCTTTTCTTTAGTCAATTTTAGTTGTCTATCAAATTTGCCAGTTAAATTCTCCATTTCGATTAAAAAAGGTTTTTTATCAAATGCATCGGTTTGCCCCTCAAATTCTTGGTAATCGGGATCTGCAAAAAGGTTAGCATAAATCCAATTTCTATCAAAGGTTTCACTTAAATTTTCTATAGACCCCTTATCTTTAGAATCTTTAGAAGGTGAAATCCTTTTTGTCATTGTTAAGCGATAGGGCCCA